TGTAACTCAAAAATACAAGCATTTGTGGGTTCAATGCGAAAATTGTTATGGATTAAATTATAAGAAATTTTTTAAATCAAAAATGAATCTTTGTGAACAATGTGGATATCATTTGAAAATGAGTAGTTCTGATAGAATCGAACTTTCGATCGATCGGGGTACTTGGGAGCCTATGGATGAAGACATGGTTTCTCTGGATCCCATTCAATTTCATTCGGAGGAGGAGCCTTATAAAAATCGTATCGATTCTTATCAAAGAAAGACAGGATTAACCGAGGCTGTTCAAACAGGCATAGGGCAATTAAACGGTATTTCCGTAGCAATAGGGGTTATGGATTTTCAGTTTATGGGGGGTAGTATGGGATCCGTAGTCGGGGAGAAAATTACCCGTTTGATTGAATATGCTACTAAAGAATTTCTACCTCTTATTATAGTGTGTGCTTCCGGAGGGGCACGTATGCAAGAAGGAAGTTTGAGCTTGATGCAAATGGCTAAAATATCTTCTGCTTTATATGATTATCAATCAAATAAAAAGTTATTCTATGTACCAATCCTTACATCTCCTACTACTGGTGGGGTGACAGCCAGTTTTGGTATGTTGGGGGATATCATTATTGCCGAACCCAATGCCTACATTGCCTTTGCGGGTAAAAGAGTAATTGAACAAACATTGAATAAAACAGTACCCGAAGGTTCACAAGCGTCTGAGTATTTATTCCAGAAGGGTTTATTCGATCTAATCGTACCACGTAATCCTTTAAAAGGCGTTCTGAGTGAGTTATTTCAACTCCACACTTTCTTTCCTTTGAATCAAAATTAGAACATTAAGTCCATTTTTTTGAGCAAACAAGTAATTTGTTTATCGGAATACAAGTGAAATTGAGACGAATGGGTTTTCTTTGTTGACATAAGATCTAATTGTATAACGAATCAAAAGTCACATAAAATCGGAAATCTGACCCTTTTTCTATATTCCTGATTATTGATCAAGAAGTCTCTATTAACAAGATAAAAGATGAAATTCTTTTTTTCGTGAAATTAGGCAAATAAAAAAATCTTCTTCTCGTCATATATAATTAAATGAAATAAAATCTAGAAAATATAGTATAGAATTTTTTATCTTTCTATAGCGTACGATAATCCTATTTTGACTAAGAATCCCTGCTGGATGGGATTCTAACAAACCCTTGAATCAATATAAATAGAATCTAATTCATTAAAAAAAACTTTTTGCTTAGTGAATGAAATTCGAAGACAAGAGCAAAAAATGAAGAAAATAATATCTCATCCATATCCTCTCAAATTTTTCATGTAGAAAGATGAAAAACTACATTATATACTCACTTAGACTTAGATAGTAGATACTTATATTATTTTTAATTAATAATTAATTCTTAATAGATATAGATATTAATAAAAATTTTAAGTAGTAATAATTCCAATTTAGAATTATTAAACTAGAATCAAATTATTATAATATAAATACTATATTATTATATTTTTATTATATAATATATATAAGATATAAGTAAGATCTTTATATATATTATATAATAATAATAAGATAATATTAATAATAATAAGATAAGATATCTTTATATTATAAATAATATTCTAAATAATAAATATAAAATCTAAATAATAATAACAGGTACAAATAGTAAATCGAGGTACCCATTCTATGACAACTCTTAATTTTCCCTCCGTTTTGGTCCCTTTAGTAGGCCTAGTATTTCCGGCAATCGCAATGGCTTCTTTATTTCTTCATGTTCAAAAAAACAAGATTTTTTAGAGCCGAGGGCGCAAAATATTATCTTTTTTTTTTCAAAACTGACGCTTGTATCATAACACAGATATCCATTTAGCTAAATATGGTATAAGAGGCTTCCGTCGAAATCTCCCCAAAATGCTATTAGCTAGTTTCAAATAGACCCGAATCGGCGAATAGCTGAACTGTAAAGTTGGTCTATCTATATACATGTGGCTATCTTTAGTGAGTCATACGAAGGGTGTGTTATTAGTTTAGATCTAACCAATTTAATGAATTACTCCTAAAGGTTCACATCAAACTAGTGCTAGTTGATGCGAGTTACTTCGGAAATAAATGGCAAATTCATTTGGGGTATTCTCTCAATTCCAAAAAAAGCAACCGGATCAAGTATGAGTTGTCGATCAGAACATATATGGATAGAACCTATAACGGGGGCTCGAAAAACAAGTAATTTCTGCTGGGCTGTTATCCTTTTTTTAGGTTCATTAGGATTCTTGTTGGTTGGAACCTCGAGTTATCTTGGTAGAAATTTGATATCTTTATTTCCGTCTCAGCAAATAGTTTTTTTTCCACAAGGGATTGTGATGTCTTTCTATGGGATCGCGGGTCTTTTTATTAGCTCCTATTTGTGGTGCACAATTTCGTGGAATGTAGGTAGTGGTTATGATCGATTTGATAGAAAAGACGGAATAGTATGTATCTTTCGTTGGGGATTCCCTGGAAAAAATCGTCGGGTCTTCCTCCGATTTCTTATAAAAGATATTCAGTCCGTCAGAATAGAAGTTAAAGAGGGTATTTATGCTCGTCGTGTCCTTTATATGGATATCAGAGGCCAGGGAGCCATTCCATTGACTCGTACTGATGAGAATTTTACTCCACGGGAAATGGAACAAAAAGCTGCTGAATTGGCTTATTTCTTGCGTGTACCTATTGAAGTATTTTAAGAAATCAGCTGAGAAATTAATGCTTTCTCGCGGGAGGGCAAAAAAGCAAGAATCCTCTTTTTCTATAACATAACTTAATTGAGGTTTCTTCAGAACATTCATTCGAGTCAAAGCAGACATATATGGAACAAGTATAAAAAAACCTTTTTGGGGGATCTTTTATATGTATCGAAATATACACATACACAACTCAATTATATATTATTATTAAAATTAAATAAAAAAATAAGAAAAAAAGAAAATCTCATAATCAACCATTTCGAAATAAGGAAATTCCCCCTTTTTAGTTGTTGGAATTGAAACTTTAGATTCAGATAGATCATATCTTATAATTTTTTTGAAGCTTCTTTTTAGACTTTTTGTGCTCCTTAATGACGAAAAATTTGGATCTCTTATAATGTAGCCAATTTATTTATGTCGTTTTTTGTCACTCATTTTTCACAATATTTTTCAGAAAATTACCTCAATTATTCTATCGATGACTACTCATAGTCAGTTAAATTTTTTCGAAATATTAGAGGTTTTTTTATATAATGATAGAAAAGGAGTTCTTTTGTCTCAAAATCTGAATACTATTCATATTCATTATTTAAAGTGGTTTTTCCGGGCGTTCATCGAAAAGAGATATATGCTTCGAATTTGACTGATTGAGATATAGGGAAACAATTTTTATTATATTATTTATTCATATATATTCATTCGAATTTTTCATCTTTTTCCGTATTTTTTTCTAGATTCAAGGCCTAACCACGAAATCACAAATAAAAAAGAGTGAATAGATTCATAGGTTTGATAACTTGTAATAGAACTGATGCGTGAGAGAAATATTAGATTACATAGAGTCGACGAATGAGATGGGTTCATTAACAATTCACAGATGAAAAAATGGCAAAAAAGAAAGCATTCACTCCTCTTTTATATCTTGCATCTATAGTATTTTTGCCCTGGTGGATTTCTCTCTCCTTTCAAAAAAGTCTGGAATCATGGGTTACTAATTGGTGCAACACTAGGCAATCCGAAACTTTTTTGAATGATCTTGAAGAAAAGAGTATTCTAGAAAAATTCATAGAATTAGAGGAACTCCTCTTCTTAGAGGAAATGATCAAGGAATACTCGGAGACACATCTACAAAACCTTCGTATAGGAATTCACAAAGAAACAATCCAATTAATCAAGATACACAACGAGGGTCGTATTCATACGATTTTGCACTTCTCGACAAATATAATATGTTTCATTATTCTAAGTGGTTATTCTATTTTGGGTAATAAAGAACTCGTTATTCTTAATTCTTGGGCTCAAGAATTCCTATATAACTTAAGTGACACAATAAAAGCTTTTTCTCTTCTTTTATTAACTGATTTATGTATCGGATTTCATTCGCCCCATGGTTGGGAACTGATGATTGGCTTTGTCTACAAGGATTTTGGATTTGTTCATAATGATCAAATTATATCTGGCCTTGTTTCCACTTTTCCAGTCATTCTAGATACAATTTTAAAATATTGGATTTTCCGTTATTTAAATCGCGTATCTCCGTCACTTGTAGTGATTTATCATTCAATGAATGACTGAAAAATTATCTACCTAATCCAATTATAATGTTTCTTACTTTGCAGTTGTACATAAGCAAAGCATTGAAAATTGCTTTCTATTTCTACCCATCCCGGAGATTCATCCTATATTCCTATATATATTAATCGAGTCAAAACAAATTATTCCAGTAAATAACAGAATCGTGGATAGGAAACTCCATTAGTGACCTACCCAAATTTATTGTATAAATATATTTTCGGGATCAATGGTTGGACCATGCAAACTAGAAATACTTTTTCTTGGATAAAGGAACAAATTACTCGATCTATTTCCATATCGCTCATGATATATATCATCACTCGTACATCCATTTCAAATGCATATCCCATTTTTGCACAGCAGGGTTATGAAAATCCACGAGAAGCGACTGGACGTATTGTATGCGCCAATTGCCATTTAGCTAATAAACCGGTGGATATTGAGGTTCCGCAAGCGGTACTTCCCGATACTGTATTTGAAGCAGTTGTTCGAATTCCTTATGATATGCAAGTGAAACAAGTTCTTGCTAATGGTAAAAAAGGAGCCCTGAATGTGGGGGCTGTTCTTATTTTACCAGAGGGTTTTGAATTAGCCCCTCCCGATCGTATTTCCCCCGAGATAAAAGAAAAGATGGGCAATCTGTCTTTTCAGAGCTATCGCCCCAATCAAAAAAATATTCTTGTCATAGGCCCTGTTCCTGGTCAGAAATA